GAAACAACTCTCAGAGATCTTTTTCCCTTTTGGAAGATACAGGAGCGAAACAATCAACCTATTGATATTGGAAGACCCAAAAGATTCTTCCAATGTATCATTTCTGGGTCCAATGGAATTCATAGGTATAGGAAGAAGCCCCATCAAATAGAGATTTTTTCTTTCGACCATATTTCGAGTGTTAATACGATATATAAGGACCGCTACTGCAAGCAGTACTACACCTTTGATCGTGAAATATCGATTGCTTGTTGAACCCTGTGAATCGCGTGAAAGTAGGATACTCCAAATTCGGGCGTCAAAGAGTTTCATAAAACGTTCTTGGTGGAAAAAAATGTGAGTGAAAGATCCCACGGAATCGAATTTGGTCCACGAATCTAAGAAATAGTGAGAATTCTTGATCTCTCTCAATATCTCTCTCAATTCGAAGATCCAGGATTTTAATGGATGTCGTTTCACTGCTTCCTGCTTCATTGATTCCTCCTAAGGATTTCATTTCAATTGGAATTTGGTTATTCACGATGTACGACGATCCCCGTTACGCATCCATGGCTGAATGGTTAAAGCGCCCAACTCATAATTGGCAAATTCGTAGGTTCAATTCCTGCTGGATGCACGCCAACGGGAACGTTCAATACGTCTATTGGAATTGGCTCTGTATCAATGAAATCTCATCATCCATACATAATGAATTGGTATGGTATATTCATACCATAACATATGAACAGTAAGAAATAGAATTCTTATCGATACTGGAACTCATAGGGAAGAAAATGGATTTATGGATGGAATCAAATATACAGTATTTACAGACAAAAGTATTAGGTTATTGGGGAACAATCAATATACTTCTAATGTCGAATCAGGATCAACTAGGACAGAAATAAAGCATTGGGTCGAACTCTTCTTTGGTGTCAAGGTAATAGCTATGAATAGTCATCGACTCCCGGGAAAGGGTAGAAGAATGGGACCCACTATGGGACATACAATGCATTACAGACGTATGATCATTACGCTTCAACCGGGTTATTCTATTCCACCTGTTAGAAAGAAAAGAACTTAAATAAAAATACTTAATAACACGGCGATACATTTATACAAAACTTCTACCCCGAGCACACGTAATGGAGCCGTCGGCAGTCAAGTGAAATCCAATCCACGAAATAATTTGATCTATGGACAGCGTCATTGTGGTAAAGGTCGTAATGCCAGAGGAATCATTACCGCAAGGCATAGAGGGGGGGGTCATAAGCGTCTATACCGTAAAATCGATTTTCGACGGAATGAAAAAGACATATCTGGTAGAATCGTAACCATAGAATACGACCCTAATCGAAATGCATATATTTGTCTCATACACTATGGGGATGGTGAGAAGAGATATATTTTACATCCCAGAGGGGCTATAATTGGAGATACCATTGTTTCTGGTACAGAAGTCCCTATCTCAATGGGAAATGCCCTACCTTTGAGTGCGGTTTGAACCATTGATTTACGTAATTGGAAGTAACCAATTAGGTTTACGACAAAACCTAGAAATCGATCACTGATCCAATTTGAGTACCTCTACGGGATAGACCTCAACAGAAAACTGAAGAGTAACGGCAGCAAGTGATTGAGTTCAGTAGTTCCTCATATAAAATTATTGACTCTAGAGATATAGTAATATGGAGAAGACAAAATTGTTTGAAGCACCGACAGAGCCGGAAGCGCCCCCTGTTTCAAAGAGAGGAGGACGGGTTATTCACATTTCATTTGATGGTCAGAGGCGAATTGAAAGCTAAGCAGTGGTAATTCTACCCCCGGGAAAAATAGATATGTCTCCTACGTTACCCGTAATATGTGGAAGTATCGACGTAATTTCATAGAGTCATTCGGTCTGAATGCTACATGAAGAACATAAGCCAGATGAAGGAGCTGGGAGACCTAGGGTGTAGAAGATCATAACATGAGTGATTCAGCAGATTTGGATTCCTATATATCCACTCATGTGGTACTTCATCATACGATTCATATGAGATCCATCTGTCTAGATATCATCATATACATCCAGAAAGCCGTATGCTTTGGAAGAAGCTTGTACAGTTTGGGAAGGGGTTTTGATTGATCAAAAAGAAGAATCTACTTCAACCGATATGCCCTTAGGCACGGCCATACATAACATAGAAATCACACTTGGAAAGGGTGGACAATTAGCGAGAGCAGCGGGTGCTGTAGCGAAACTGATTGCAAAAGAGGGTAAATCGGCCACATTAAAATTACCATCTGGGGAGGTCCGTTTGATATCCAAAAACTGCTCAGCAACAGTCGGACAAGTGGGTAATGTTGGGGTGAACCAGAAAAGTTTGGGTAGAGCCGGATCTAAGTGTTGGCTAGGTAAGCGTCCTGTAGTAAGAGGAGTAGTTATGAACCCCGTAGACCATCCCCATGGGGGTGGTGAAGGGAGGGCCCCAATTGGTAGAAAAAAACCCACAACCCCTTGGGGTTATCCTGCGCTTGGAAGAAGAAGTAGAAAAAAGAATAAATATAGTGATAGTTTGATTCTTCGTCGCCGTAGTAAATAGGAGAATATTGAAAATAGAATATGTTTCCTCGTCTTTACAAAAAAAAAAAGATAGGAGTAATTAGCCGTGACACGTTCACTAAAAAAAAATCCTTTTGTAGCTAATCATTTATTGGGAAAAATTTCGAAACTCAACATGAGGGCAGAAAAAGATACAATCGTAACTTGGTCCCGGGCATCTACCATTATACCCATAATGATCGGCCATACAATTGCTATTCATAATGGAAAGGAACATTTACCTATTTATATAACAGATCGTATGGTGGGTCACAAATTGGGAGAATTTGCACCTACTCTTAATTTCCGGGGGCACGCGAGAAACGATAATAAATCTCGTCGTTAATGTTAATTAATAAAAAAGTGAATATGGGTGCTCGTCGTTTATTGGTGGGAGGTAAACCTTATGATAAAGAGTGACCCGGATGTAGAAGTATACGCTTTAGGGCAACATATACGTATGTCTGCTCATAAAGCGCGAAGAGTAATTGATCAGATTCGTGGTCGTACCTACGAAGAAACACTTATGATACTAGAACTCATGCCTTATCGAGCATGTTATCCAATTTTTAAACTAGTTTATTCTGCAGCAGCAAATGCTAGTCACAATATGGGTTTCAACGAAACGGCTTTAATCATTAGTCAAGCCGAAGTTAATGAGGGTACTATCATTAAAAAGTTAAAAACCCGGGCTCGAGGGCGTAGTTATCCGATAAAAAGGCCCACCTGTCATATAACTATTGTATTGCAAGATATATCTAAAGATAAAAACTATTTCATATGGTTAAGAAAATATGGATGGGTATATAAAGATAAGTATACAGATGTCAGACAAAGGTATCTATATATGCTGGATTTTCATCGATATTATAACGAAAGGATGATGATATGGGCTAATAGAGAAATGATATGGCCTTATAGAGACAGGGAGGGGTTATGGGACAAAAAATAAATCCACTTGGTTTCAGGCTTGGTATAACCCAAAGCCATCATTCTGTTTGGTTTGCACAACCAAAAAGTTATTCCGAGGGTCTCCAGGAAGATAAAAAAATACAGGATTGTATCAAGAATTATGTACAAAAAAATATGAAAATATCCTCTGGTGTCGAGGGAATTGCACGCATAAAGATTCAAAAAAGAATCGATCTGATCCAGGTCATAATATATATGGGATTCCCGAAATTGTTAATAGAGGGCAGCCCGCGAGGAGTCGAAGAATTACAGAGCAATGTACAAAAAGAATTTAATTCTGCGAGCCGAAAACTTAACATTGCTATCACAAGAGTTGCAAAACCTTATGGACAGCCTAATATTCTTGCAGAATTTATAGCCGGGCAATTAAAGAATCGAGTTTCATTTCGAAAGGCAATGAAAAAAGCGATTGAATTAACTGAACAAGCGGATACAAAAGGAATTCAAGTACAAATTGCAGGGCGTATCGACGGAAAAGAAATTGCGCGTGTCGAATGGATCAGAGAAGGTAGGGTTCCCCTACAAACCATTCGCGCTAAAATTGATTATTGTTCCTATACAGTTCGAACTATCTACGGGGCATTAGGAATAAAAATTTGGATATTTGCAGATGAGGAATAAGGGCCCTTTCGTTGTCTTTCTGTTCTATCAATTTGTCAATTGAATAAAAAATAACAAACTCGTTCATTTTTTTTTTTCGTTCAATCAAAAATTCTAATTTTTCTAATTCTTAATTTAATTCTATAGGGTTGAATAACAATTCGATTGACTCCATATAATTGCTATGCTTAGTGTGTGACTCGTTGGTTTTTTATTTAGAGTTTTTTTTTTTTAACAAGGGACCGTGCCCTAATAACTAATAACCAGCTCATTGCTTCGTATTATCTGGATCCAAGGAACCGGTCACTATATGATGTATCGATCATATTGTTGTAGCAACTGAAATAAATATTTTTTACATATTCACTTTTACCTATTTTACATATTTACTTTTACCTAAAAGATTAATCAATCAGATTATAAGATAAGGTTGTAAAGCAAAAACAAAGGGATATGGATAGATGGAAAGGCGAGAGAAAGAAAGAACAAAGAATAACAAATAGATATGATTCCAATATGTATGGTCTATGAACTATTTAATAAAAGACAATGTAATAAAGCATTAAATTACAAAATAGGTAAAAAATTTATAATTATATGAATCCAATTCATAAGAAAAAAAAGAAATAAAGAGCACCGAGTCAATAAAGACTGAGGAGATTGATTCAGGAACAAATTTTATTAGGAGCTCCATTGCAGAGTTCGGGCCTAGCCATTAATTGAGAAGCGATGGGAACGACAGAACCTGTGACTGCGGAGGATTCCCTTGAAAACGAATCCTAATGATTCATTGAGTGGGATGGCGGAACGCGCCAAGAACCAATTCATTTATTTTGAGAGGTCATGGGATACCCCTACTACGAATGAAAGGGGTTTAAAAGAGCAAATATTCGCCCGCGAAAGCCTTGTTGTTGAATTGCTTTGGGCGATTCAATACCGGTAAAAACGAAGATTTCTATTATAATTACATTAAATTAAATAGAAATATATTTCTAATTTTATATACGAGCAAGATAAAAAAATTCCATGATTCGTTGTATTATAAATTAAATAATAAATATAATATTTCGTTTAATTCGCGAGGAGCTGGATGAGAAGAAACTCTCATGTCCGGTTCTGCAGTAGAGATGGCATTGAGAAACAACCATCAACTATAACCCCAAAAGAACCAGATTTCGTAAACAACATAGAGGAAGGATGAAGGGAGTATCTTATCGAGGAAATCAAATTTGTTTCGGTGGATACGCCCTTCAGGCACTTGAACCCGCTTGGATCACATCTAGACAAATAGAAGCGGGGCGACGAGCCATGACACGATACGCGCGTCGTGGTGGAAAAATATGGGTACGTATATTTCCAGACAAACCTGTTACAGTAAGACCTACCGAAACGCGTATGGGTTCGGGGAAAGGATCCCCCGAATATTGGGTATCCGTCGTTAAACCGGGTCGAATACTTTATGAAATGGGTGGAGTATCAGAAATTGTAGCCAGAGAAGCTATTTCTATAGCTGCGTCCAAAATGCCTATACGAACTCAATTCATTATTGCGGAATAGAGATGTGGAACTAAAGTAAAGGGGCCCTTGTGATGAAAAAACCCGCAGTTTATTTATTTCTGGACAAACAATATTTCTTCTTTTTTTTTATTCGCCCTTTGCATTTAACGAAAAAAAAATAATGATATGATTCAACCTCAGACCTATTTAAATGTAGCGGACAACAGCGGGGCGAGAGAATTAATGTGTATTCGAATCATAGGAGCTAGTAATCGCCGATATGCTCATATTGGTGACATCATTGTTGCTGTAATCAAAGAAGCAGTGCCCAATATGCCTCTACAAAGATCAGAAGTAATCAGAGCTGTAATTGTACGTACACGTAAAGAACTCAAACGTGACAATGGTATGATAATACAATATGATGACAATGCAGCAGTTGTAATTGATCAAGAAGGAAATCCAAAAGGAACCCGAGTTTTTGGTGCGATCGCTCGGGAATTGAGACAGTTGAATTTTACTAAAATAGTCTCATTAGCTCCTGAGGTATTATAAATAAATTCTAAATACTAATAAACGAGAACATAATATAAATAGAGTTAGTTTACGTAGAGTATCTTAATCTTAAATAGTAGGATATCTGAATTCGATTCAATTAATTAGTAGATTGTGTCTCACGCATATACCTTTAATAATAAATTCATAAACAAAGGCGGATCATGTTGATTATATAAAAACTCGGAGGCACCAATAATTATAGTTCATTATGGGTAGGGACACTATTGCCGAAATAATAACTTCTATACGAAATGCTGACATGGATAAAAAAGGAACGGTTCGAATAGCAGCTACAAATATCACCGAAAATATTGTTAAAATACTTCTACGAGAAGGCTTTATCGAAAATGTGAGAAAACATCGAGCAAGCAAGAAATACTTCTTGGTTTCAACTCTGCGACATAGAAGGAATAGACAAGGACCATATCAAACTGTTTTAAAACGTATCAGTCGACCCGGCCTGCGAATTTATTCCAACCATCAACGAATTCCTAGGATTTTAGGAGGAATGGGTATTGTAATTCTTTCTACTTCTCGAGGTATAATGACAGACCGAGAGGCTCGGCTAGAAGGAATTGGAGGGGAAATTTTGTGTTATATATGGTGATCTTTCTGGGATCCGAATTGCATCCGCAACTTCCTATTTTTTATTTTTGTTTCGTGAAAAAAACGGGTTGTCTAATATAACCCTTCCTCTATTAGTTGATAATTCAAGGGGTTACCTAGAATGAAAGAACAAAAATGGATTTGGGAAGGTTTAATTACTGAATATTACCAATGGTATGTTTCGAGTTCGCTTAGATAATGAAGATCTGATTCTAGGTTATGTTTATGTTTCGGGGAGGATCCGCCGTAATTTTATACGGATACTACTACCGGGCGATAGAGTAAAAATGGAAGTTAAGTCGTTATGATTCAACCAAGGAACGCATAATTTATAGACTCCGCAACAAAGATTCAAACGATTAAATTAAAATTAAGTTGCTTTTTCAACATTCCTCTCGTGCGTCTACAATTTACAATTGGAGGTTAAAAATTTCAAGAGACTTATTTTCTTCCAAGGAATAGATTCAGAATTAAGGTAAGGAATGACAAATATGAAAATAAGGGCTTCCGTTCGTAAAATTTGTGAGAAATGTCGACTGATCCGTAGGCGGGGACGAATTATAGTAATTTGTTCCAACCCGAGGCATAAACAGAGACAAGGATAATCTTTCTTAAAAGGGGCTCTCCAAAGGACCCAATCCAAAAATAGAGGATCTGTTTTGATATTAAATGGATATATCCGTATATCTCTGACTCATATTTAT